TCTTTTTTTTTTTGTTTGAATAATTTTTTTTATAACTTATTATTATTATATATTATTATTAAATTAAGTTAATAGAATAATTGAAGAAGTTCTATTTGCTCAAGGAATTATTCTCTGCTAACCCCCTTTTTTTGTTTATGCACTACTTGAATCTAAACAAAGGAGTTCCGATAGACCCAGAAAAGAAGGAATAAAAATCTTTGACGAACAGGAGAAAAAATTCTTATTATTTCGGTACAATACGACATAAGAAAAGGGTGGAAAATCCCTTTTCTCGTGTCAAACGGAAGATTGATTAGGAAGATTAATAATCCCTCCTAGAATATTTCTCCCTTTCATTTATCCCGCCCTTGCTTTGCATTCTCTTGCTTTGCATTCTCTTCCTTTGCATTTGTATGCCTATTGTCTATTACTAGGAATAGGGTACAATTCAAGTAATGAATTCCAGACATACCACAAAACAAAAACAGTATAAACAAAGCAAGCAAAACGGATTTATGATTATACATAATTGTATCGATCAACAATAATTCGGCACTTTTTTTTTACCAACTTGCTTTTAAGGAATCTCTGGATCTAGAAATTCATTTCGTACAATTGAACCTTTTCAAACTGTTTCTTTTTAAGAACCAAAAAAATTTGTGCCAAAATAACAGATGCCAAGAAGAACAAAAGACCTTGGACGCGTAATGGATCTTGAAGTACTATTTCTGCATCTCCCTGACCAAACCCTCCCACATTGGGATTGCTTGTTAATGGTTGATCAAGCTTGATGGATTCGCCCTCTGAAACAAGAAGTTCTGGCCCTGGAGGTATAATATCAACCACTTGATATCCATCCGATGCATCAACTATGGTTATTTCATACCCCCCCTTTTCTTTACGTAATATTCTGCTTATTATACCTGCGGATGTAGCATTATAGACTGTATTGTTACTCTTGCTTCCATCGGGATAAATCTGACCCCTTCCTCTGTTCCCACCTACATATATGGGATATTTTAAGAAGTGAACGTCTTTCTTCGTAGCAGGGTCGGGGGAAAGAATGGGAAAGACGATTTCACTATATTTCTGACCAGGAACGGGGCCTATCACAAGAATATTTTTTTTATTGGGACGATAACTCTGAAAAGAGAGATTTCCTATCTTTTCTTTCACCTCAGGAGAAATACGATCGGGAGGGGCTAATTCGAATCCCTCGGGTAAAATAAGAACAGCCCCTACATTCAAAGACCCTTTTTTACCATTAGCGAGAACTTGTTTCAGTTGCATATCATAAGGGATTCGAACAACTGCTTCAAATACAGTATCAGGAAGCACAGCTTGCGGAACTTCAATATCCACGGGCTTATTAGCTAAATGGCAATTGGCACATACAATTCGTCCAGTTGCTTCTCGCGGGTTTTCATAACCCTGCTGCGCAAAAATGGGATATGCGTTTGAAATAGATGCCCCAGTTATTACATATATCATGATCGATACAGAAATGGATCGAATCATCTGTTCCTTTACCCAAGAAAAAGTATTTATATTTTGCATGGTCCAATCATTGATCCCGGAATTTCTACAATAAATTGGATAGGTAGCTAGTATAGTTATAGTTCCCTATCTATGATTCTGCCATTATATTGGAATATAGGACGAATACCTTGAACAGAGCAGGTCGAATTATAAAAAAAGAATAAGTAAGATTGAAAAAGCTTTCTTTATACATGAAGAAACTTTCTGATTTGATTGATATCATGAGTTCTTCATTCATTCATTGAATGATAAATGACTACAAGTGAAGGAGATACACGATTTAAATAATGAAAGATCCAATATTTCACTATTGTATCTAGAATAACTGGAAAAGTAGAAACAAGACCCGATATAATTTGATCGTTATGAGCCAATCCAAAATCGTTGTATACTGAACCAATCATTAGTTCCCAACCATGGGTCGAGTGAAATCCGATCCATAAATCGGTGACTAAAAGAATCGAAAAAGCTTTTATTGTGTCACTTAAGTTATGGAGGAATTCCTGAACCCAAGAATTAAGAATGACAAGTTCTTCATTACTCAAAATAAAATAACCGCTTAGAATAGCGAAACAGATTATATTTGTCGAGAAATGCAAAATGGTATGGAGATGATATTCATTGTGTGTTTTGACCAATTGTATCGTTTCCTTGTGTATTCCTATATGAAGTTTTTGTATATGTGTCTCTGGGTACTCCGTTATCATTTCGTCCAACAGGAAGAGTTCTTCTAATTCTATGAATCTTTCTAGAACGTTTTTCTCTTGAATATCATTCAAAAAAGTTTCGGATTGCCTGGTATTCCACCAATTAGTAACCCAGGGTTCCAGACTTTTATTAAATGAGAAAGAGACCCACCAGGGCAAAAATACTATAGATACAAGATATGGGAGGGATGCTTTCTTTTTTTTCATTTTTTTATCTGTGAATTGTTAATGAACCTGCTTCATTTGTCGACTCTATCTGATCTGATATTTCTCTGAAGCACGAGTTCTATAACAAGGTATCGAACCTATGGATCTATTCCCATTTTTGTGTAAAAATTTATTCCTTAGATCTAGAAGGAATATAGAAATAGAATAAAAGGTCTTTTCGGATTCGGATGAAAAAAAAATAAGCAAATATTATTTTCCCAGATATCCCAATTGGGCAAATTCGAACCAATTTCATCTTCATTTGTTCCTTTCGATAAATGCTCGAAAAACCACTTGAAGTAACGAATACTATTTTATTCGGATTTCGAGACGAAAAAACTCCCCCCGGACAAAAATTTTTTATTTCGAAATGTTTTGCCGTCTAACCACAGCTCAAGAATAATGTATCAATTCCAAATTTTGGGCATAAAAAGATGAATTCTATATTAGGAAATAAATGTAATGTTCGGATATATTTGATGAATCCATACTTAACTTATTTTTAATAGTTATAAAAGAACTAATTGTGTTGGGCTCCATACACATACAAAATAGTTTGTTTTGGTATACAAAAAATTTCTTCTTCTTCTTCTTATAGTTGTTTCATATCCGTCCTCCTGCTTTTTTTTATTCTACAGGTCGCCGCCCCAACGGAACGGGGAAATGGAATCTAACATGTTTTGCTCGAAAGAGCATTCTGAAGAAATTTCAGTTGTCTTAAAAAGGGAATTAGCAAGTTCCTTTCCTCATGCTGAAAAATTCAGTTCATTTCAAAATACTTCAATCGGTACGCGCAAGAAATAGGCCAATTCGGCAGCTTTTTGTTCAATTTCTCGTGGAGTAAAATTCTCATCAGTACGAGTCAATGGAATGGCTCCCCGGCCTCTTATTTCCATAAAAAGGACACGACGAGTATAAATACCTTCTTTAACCTCCATTCTGATTGATTGGATATCTCTCATAAGGAAGCGAAGGAAGATGCGACGATTTATTCCGGGAAATCCCCAACGAAAAATACACACTATTCCTTCTTTTCTATCGAATCGGTCATAACCACTACCTACATTCCACGAAATTGTGCACCACAAATAGGAACTAATGAATAGACCTGCGATCCCATAGAAAGACATCACGACCCCTTGTGGAAAAAAAATGATTTGTTGAGCTGGAAATACGGATATCTGATTCTTACCAAGATAACTGGAAATTCCAACCACTAAGAATCCTAGTGAACCTAAAAAAAGGATACAGGCCCAGAAAAAATTACTTGTTTTTCGAGACCCCGTTATAAGTTCTATCCATATATGTTTTGATCGCCAGTTCATACTATACTAGATCCAGATTGGAATTGAGAGAATAACCCCCAAAAATTTGACTTTACTTTTTTTAATCCCGAAATAACTCTCATCAACTAGCACTATTCTGATCTGATGTGAACCATTAGTATAGTAGTAATTGGTTAGATACATTTTCTTTCCATATTTAATTATCTATTTTTAACCAGCTATACCCGCATATACATGCATTTATGTAGATATCACGTATCCGCATGCATAACAGTTCCGTCATTTGGGTTTTGAAAGAGCCACATATCGTACCATATTACACTAAATAAACATCTTATTATCATCCTTGAAAGAAATTGATGAGATTTGGTCCCATCGGGTCTATACAATCTTATTTTTTTGGACATGAAGAGATAAAGAAGCCATTGCAATTGCCGGAAATACTAGGCCCACTAAAGGCACAAAAATAGAGGGTAAGTTGAGATCTGTCATAAAATAGGTGCCTCGATTTAATATTTGTACCTCTTATAAAGATATCTTATGATAAGTATATCTATTATAAATAAAATTAAGTAATTAATAAGTGCAAGGAATGTAGAACTAAATTAAGTGTATCCATTCGTCTTTCCACACGAATATGTATGATAATCCACTTTTGTTAAAAAATTAGTATTATTTATTCTTCTTCTCCCATCCTTATCTTCTTTCTATCCTTCTAATTCTCTAATTCTAATAAAGAGTTTATTATGAGTTCGCGACTCTAACTAATACGATCCAACAAACAGGGATTCATGGGGGTTCTTGGTAGATATAGAAATCACGTCTATTCTATATTTCTTCTATATTTCGATTATATATATATATATTTATTGTCTATTGTCTATATTAATATGTAAGAAGGCCAGAGAAAATTCTTTTTATTTTCCCTAATTCAAAAAAATTCACTCTTTTATCCCCTTTATTTTTATAAAGGATTCCTGATTACTAATCATGAATAGAGGCACGATAAAAAATAGATCCGTAGGAAAAAAGAAAAAGTAATTATCTGAAACTTCTGACTCTTACTACAAGTAGAAGTAAAACTTATGTCACCAAAGAAAACACCATTCTTCCTAGTTTTTTTGATTATAAACTAAATACTTGTTCGCTACAAATAACTGAATCTAGTGCTATACTTTAATGAACTGAATGAATCCAGTACTATATACTTATACTTTAATTTTTTACTATATACTTTAATTTTTTGAATTTGGATTCAAGGGAAAGAAACCGTGGAGCT